ACTTGGTCTCGGGCATCTACCATTATACCCACAATGATTGGCCATACAATCGCTATTCATAATGGAAAGGAACATTTACCTATTTATATCACAGATCGTATGGTCGGTCACAAATTGGGAGAATTCGCACCTACTCTAACTTTCGTGAGACACGCGAGAAACGATAATAAATCTCGTCGTTAGTCGTTCTACTAAGTATTCATGTGAAAAGCCTTATCTTAATAGTATTTATAAGAGTATTTAGACTTAAGATTATAGTAAGAGTATAGGTATATTTCTTTTTCTAGTATACTAATATACTCACTTTTCTGACTTATCTTATACTATACTTCACCTAGGCACTTATCATTCATTGGCGGGGGAGAACTTTTATGATAAAGAACGAAAATTCGGATAGAGAAGCAAAAGTGTTAGCTCAACATATATGTATGTCTGTTTTCAAAGCACGAAGAGTAATTGATCAGATTCGCGGACGTTCTTATGAAGAAACACTCATGATATTGGAACTAATGCCTTATAGGGCATCTTATCCAATTTTAAAATTAGTTTATTCTGCAGCAGCAAATGCTAGTCATAATATGGGTTTGAATGAAGCTGATTTATTTATTAGTAAAGCTGAAGTCAATAGAGGTGCTATTGTGAAAAAGTTAAGACCCCGGGCTCGAGGGCGTAGTTATCTGATAAAAAAAACCACCTGTCATATAAAGATTTTTTTAAAAGAAAAATCTAAAATTTAGATTCCTATTTAGAAAAGAAAAAATGGATGGAAAAATAATAGAAAAATATGGGACAAAAAATAAATCCACTTGGTTTCAGACTTGGAACAACTCAAAGTCATCATTCTTTTTGGTTCGCAAAACCAAAGAATTTTTCCAAGGGTCTACAAGAAGATGAAAGAATACGGAATTGTATTAAGGACTATGTAAAAAAAAATAAGAGAATATCCTCAGGTTTCGAAGGAATTGCCCATATAGTAATTCAAAAAAGAATAGATTTGATTCAGGTCATAATCTATATTGGATTTCCCAATTTATTAATAGAAGGACGAACACGGGGAGTCGAAGAATTACAGATGAATGTACAAAAAGAATTTCATTCTGTAAACCGGAGACTCAACATTGCTATCACAAGAATTGAAAAGCCTTATGGACAACCTAATATTCTTGCAGAATATATAGCTTTACAATTAAAGAATAGAGTCTCATTTCGAAAGGCAATGAAAAAAGCTATTGAATTAACTGAACAAACGGGTACAAAAGGGATTCAAGTGCAAATTGCAGGGCGTATCGACGGAAAAGAGATTGCACGTGTCGAATGGATCAGAGAAGGCAGGGTTCCCTTACAAACAATTCGCGCTAAAATTGATCACTGTTCCCATACAATTAGAACTATCTATGGAGTCTTAGGCATCAAAATCTGGATATTTGTAAACCAAGAATAAGAAAAGAAAAAAGAAGAAGAATGGACCTTTCTTTATTTCGCCATTCTGGTCATCGATAGAAAAAATTTATAAACTCTTTTCTTCTTTTTCTTTTTTTCTTAATCAAAGAAAAACGAACAATTCTAATTCTATAAGGTTGAATAAAAATTTGATTTACCCTTTATTTAATTTAGATTTTAGTATAATTGCTATGCTCAGTGTGTGACTCGTTAGTTTTTTCTTTAGAATTGAGATTGAAAAAAACAGGCTAACCCCACTATAAACTTAGTAACTATCAAAACTAAAGAAACTCAAAACTAATAACCAACTTATTGCTTCGTATTGTCGAGATCCCAAGAAACAGTCACTATATGACTGAATCGATCATATAGTTGTAGCATTGTAGCAACTGAAATTCTTTTCATAAAAAAGAAATCTGATTATGAATTGTGAAAAAAAAAAAGGGATGTAGAAAAATGGAAGGATGATAGAAAGAGAGAATAAAGATCTCAATGATATATGATTCCCATATGTATGGTTTATGAAAAATTACCCCATAAAAAAGGCAGTGTTATAAAGCATCAACATCAATATAAAATAAAAATACAAAGTATACAATTACAATACAATAGAATAAGAAATATACAAATAAAAAATAGAAAGAATATAGAAACATAGAATAAAATAGAATAAATAAGAAATAAAATAAAAGAAATGAAATTCAAATATTTAAATAATAATCTAAAGAATAGAAAATAGAGAATAATTTAATCGAGCTTCGGGTTAAGAAAAACTGAGGAAATTGACTCGGAAACAAATAAGAGATTTTGTTGATAGCTCCATTGCAGAGTTCAGGCCTAAACATTAATGGAGAAGCTATGGGAACGATGGAACCTGTGACTACATAGGATTTTCTTGAAAACGAATCAATCCTAATGATTCATTGGGTAGGATGGCGAAATGAACCAAGAAAAAATGGATTTCTTCTGAATGGTCATGGATTGATCCTACAAATGAAGGAGGAAAGAGTCAATATTCGCCCGCGAAACCTTTCTTTATTTTGAATTCTTATTTCATTTAAGGATTTTATTTATTGGCGTGATTCAATTTCAATAGAGGTAAAGTAAAATACTTTAGAAATCTTGATAAAAGAAAGAAGCATTATATATAAACAAACACACCTAGTTATCTAGTTAGTTATATATAAAGTTACCTATGTAACAAATTCAATATAAAAGAAATTAGTATATTCTTTCTTTTCATTTTGATATAATGAAATACATAAATACATGTGTATATTTAATATTCTTGATTCTTGAATCATTTCATTCGCGAGGAGCTGGATGAGAAGAAACTCTCATGTCCGGCTCTGCAGTAGAGATGGAATTCAGAAACAACCATCAACTATAACCCCAAAAGAACCAGATTTCGTAAACAACATAGAGGTAGAATGAAGGGAATATCTTGCCGAGGCAATCATATTTGTTTTGGCAGATATGCTCTTCAGGCACTTGAACCTGCTTGGATCACAGCTAGACAAATAGAAGCAGGGCGAAGAGCAATGACACGATATGCACGTCGTGGTGGAAAGATATGGGTACGTATCTTTCCCGACAAACCTGTTACTGTAAGACCTACAGAAACACGTATGGGTTCGGGCAAGGGATCCCCCGAATATTGGGTATCCGTTATTAAACCGGGCCGAATACTTTATGAAATGAGTGGAGTATCAGAAACTGTAGCCAAAATTGCTATGGAAATAGCTGCATGCAAAATGCCTATACGAACTCAATTTGTTATTTCAGGATAGGTAAACAAAAGTAAAAGAAGAAGGAAGGAGTATTGAGAATGAAAAAACAACCACAGATTTCTTTATCTCTGGACAGACAATATTTCTTTTTTCCATTATCCCTTGCATTGAAATAAGAGATTCAAATAAAAATGATATGATTCAACCTCAGACCCTTTTGAATGTAGCGGATAACAGTGGAGCTCAAGAATTGATGTGTATTCGAATCATAGGAACCGGTAATCACCGATATGCTCATATTGGCGATGTTATTGTTGCTGTAATCAAAGAAGCAGTGCCCAACATGCCTCTAGAAAGATCAGAAATAATTAGAGCTGTGATTGTACGCACGTGTAAAGAACTCAAACGTGACAACGGCATGATAATACGATATGATGACAATGCAGCGGTTATCATTGATCAAGAAGGAAATCCAAAAGGAACTCGAATTTTTGGTGCGATTGCTCGGGAATTGCGACAGTTGAATTTTACTAAAATAGTTTCATTAGCACCCGAAGTCTTATAGATGAAAATAGGATATATCCTATCTATTCTATATATAGAAAATATATAGAAATAAGAAATAATATAGAAATAAGAAATATAGAAAATAGAATATTCAAATATCTGAAATAGATCCGATTAATAGATTGTGTCTCATGCATATATTTGAGATTTAGAATAATTTTTTAGAATTTAATAATTTCAAAAAAAAAATTCAATAAAAAATAAAACAAAAAAGAAGCATGTTGATTATATCAAAATGAGGAGGCACCAATAACTATAGTTCGTCATGGGTAGGGACATTATTGCCGATATAATAACTTCTATAAGAAATGCTGACATAGATCAAAAGGGAAGAGTTCAAATAGTATCTACTAATATCACTAAAAACATTGTGAAAATACTTTTACGAGAAGGTTTTATTGAGAACGTTCGAAAACATCAAGAAAGTAAAAAAAATTTCTTGGTTTCAACCTTACGACATAGAAAGACTAGGAAAGGGAATAAAATGATTTTAAAACGTATAAGCCGACCCGGTCTACGAATCTATTCCAACTATCAACGAATTCCTAAGATTTTAGGTGGAATGGGAATTGTAATTCTTTCTACTTCTCGAGGTATAATGACAGATCGAGAAGCTCGACTAGAAAAAATTGGAGGAGAAATTTTGTGTTATATATGGTGATTCTCCTGGGGTACCCCAATTTTCTCTCGAACTTACTATTTGTAAAATAGAGAGGAGAAGTGAATTATAGAACTCTTCCTCTATTAGTTGATACTTAAAGGGGGTTCCCTGGAATGAAAGAACAAAAATTGATTCATGAGGGTTTAATTACTGAATCACTTCCCAACGGTATGTTCCGAGTTCGGTTAGATAATGAAGATCTAATTCTAGGTTATATTTCAGGGAGAATCCGGCGCAGTTTTATACGTATACTACCCGGAGATAGAGTCAAAATCGAAATGAGTCGTTATGATTCAACCAGGGGACGTATAATTTATAGACTTCGCAAAAAAGATTCGAACGATTAGATCATTCTTTTAAACATCCTTTTCGTAGGGATATAATTCGAAGTTCAAAAATGCAATAAACTGATTCTTGTTTCCAAAAAAATAGATTCAGAATGAAAGTAAGGAATGATAAATATGAAAATAAGGGCTTCTGTTCGTAAGATTTGTGAAAAATGTCGCTTGATTCGTAGGCGGGGGCGAATTATAGTCATTTGTTCCAATCCGAGACATAAACAGAGACAGGGGTAATCCTTCTCAAGTTCTAAATCAAGTACTTTTTCAAAACCATGTACATGTAAAAAGAAAGAAGAAAGGATTCGTTTTCATATGAAATGGATATCCCCGTATCTTTCTGTAGATTTCTGATTCTTCTTTCTTTTTCTTTTATTCTTATGAATATGATCTAATAAAATATGACAAAACCTATAGCAAAAATTGGTTTACGTAAGAATGCACGTATTGGTTCAAATAAGAATGAACGTAGAATACCAAAAGGAGTTATTCATGTTCAAGCGAGTTTCAACAATACTATTGTAACTGTTACAGACGTACGAGGTCGGGTGGTTTCTTGGGCTTCCGCAGGTACTTCTGGATTCAGAGGCACAAGAAAAGGAACACCCTATGCTGCTCAAGCCGCGGCATTTAATGCTATTCGTACATTAGTTGATCAGGGTATGCAACGAGCAGAAGTTATGATAAAAGGTCCAGGTCTCGGAAGAGATGCGGCATTACGAGCCATTCGTAGAAATGGGATGCTATTAAGTTTCGTACGTGATGTAACACCCATGCCGCATAATGGATGTCGCCCCCCTAAAAAAAGACGTGTGTAAAAATAAGAATTCAAGAGATTCCAAGAGAAATAAATGATTCAATGATCTGATCCAATAATCATAAAGAAAAATAATAGTATGGTTCGAGAAGAAGTAGCAGGATCCACTCGAACACTACAGTGGAAATGTGTTGAATCAAGAGTAGACAGCAAGCGTCTTTATTATGGTCGTTTTGTTCTGTCCCCGCTTATGAAAGGTCAAGCCTATACTATAGGTATATCTATGCGAAGGGCTTTACTTGGAGAAATAGAAGGAACATATATCACACGTGCAAAATCTGAAAATGTGCTGCATGAATATTCTACGATAGCGGGTATTGAAGAATCAGTACATGAGATTTTAATAAATTTGAAAGAGATTGTATTGAGAAGTAATCTCTATGGAGTTAGGGACGCATCCATTTGCGTCAGGGGTCCCAAATACATAACAGCTCAAGATATCATCTCACCACCTTCTGTAGAAATAGTTGACACGACACAGCATATAGCTAACCTGACAGAACCAATTGATTTGTGTATTGAATTACAAATCAAGAGAGATCGCGGATATCGTATGAAATCCACAAATGACTCTCACGATGGAAGTTATCCTATAGATATTGTATCTATGCCTGTTCGAAATGCGAATCATAGTATTCATTCTTATGGGAATGAGAATGAAAAACAAGAGATACTCTTTCTAGAAATATGGACGAATGGAAGTTTAACTCCTAAAGAAGCACTTTATGAAGCTTCTCGTAATTTGATTAATTTATTGATTCCTTTTCTACATGCAGAGGAAGAGGACATGAATTTCAAGGAAAATGAAAACAGATGGAATCTACCCCTTTTTTCCTTTCAAGACAGATTCACTAATCTGAAGAAAAACAAAAAAGGAATTCCATTGACATGTATTTTTATTGACCAATCAGACTTGTCTTCCAGGACCTATAATTGTCTCAAAAGGTCCAATATACATACATTATTGGACCTTTTGAGTCACAGTCAAGAAGATCTTATGAAAATGGAAGATTTTCGCATAGAAGATGTAAAACAGATATTGGGCACTCTACAGAAGCATTTTGCAATCAATTTACCTAAGAAAAAGTTTTCATTTTAAATCCATTGGACTTTTTTTCATTTTTTAGTTTTTAGAAATAAAAACAAAGAATAGAATGAATTTTTAATCTTCGACACGGTCCATATATTTGCAGAATAGATCATAATAAGATAGATGTATCTAGGGAAGATCCAGAAGGGGATCTTCCTTAGATACCTATGTCGTGGTATTTAACGGTTTAATCAATTTGAAAAAGACCTAAAGTTAGGGATTTCTCAATAGGTAAAGTTGCTCCAATACCTAACCAAAGAGCTACTGCGGTACCGATCAAAAAGACTGTTGTAGCTACTGGACGACGAAATGGATTTTGGAATTTATTGACATTCTCCAAAAAAGGTACTGTCAATAATCCTATTGGTACTGAAACCATTAAAAGAACACCCAATAACTTATTGGGTACTGTGCGAAGTATTTGAAATACGGGAAAAAAGTACCATTCGGGTAATATTTCCAACGGAGTTGCAAACGGATCCGCCGGTTCACCGATCATTGACGGCTCTAGAACTGCTAAGCCCACATTACATGCAATAGTGCCTAGAATTACTACTGGAAAAATATATAAAAGATCATTGGGCCATGCAGGTTCTCCATAATAATTATGTCCCATCCCTTTAGCCAATTTAGCTCTTAATACAGGATCATTCAAATCAGGTTTCTTTGTTATTTGGATAGGTGAATTATTGTAGATCCATCCCCCAAAGGAACCGGACATGATAATTTTTTATCATCCGGCTCGAGCAAGAATCAAAAGAATTACAGAAATAGATCCATAGAACATAAATAGGTCCTAGGTCCATAGAATATCTATATTTCTATATTTCATACATATCTACATATATAATGTAGAATGACTCTATGTAAGAAAAGATTTATCAAATTCCATTTCCCCGAGTTGCAACGATTCATTGTAAAGAATTCAGTTCTGGCAACAAGGAAATGCTCAATATCCAAGTAGGCTTACAAATTCGATCATGATCAAGTGCTTTTTGGATTGTCTCATTCATGTCTTTTGGTTGGTATTTATCCCCACAACATCTCGATTGTGTTACATACAAAAATACAAAGTTTTTACTTGTTACTAATAAAGTCTAGCCCCTGTGCTTCCTTAGATCCCTTATTTAACTCCGATAGTATCATAGATCAGGGTCGATGCAGAGGAAATGAATGCATCTACATACTATAAAAAACTTACTAAGATTACTATGAAATTAATACGAAATACTAATACTAGCAATTAATTATAAGAAAATTACTAAAAAAAAAAAGAAAAATTAAACAAAGTGGAATAAATAGAACATTGGATTCCACATCACTTATTCTAGGGATCTTACGGAGCCTGTTCATGCATGACATGATTCGGGTATGATCATAGAAAATATTCTCCTCAAGCGAACCGGCCTATCCTATGCTACATAAAGGGACTTACGTGATGGTTGGATGCGGAGACACATTGGGTTGTGAATTCCAACGTGGCGGATAAAATCATATATCTGCATGGACCAATCAATAGTTCAAGTCACACACTCCCATAATCCATCCTCTTTTAGGAAAATATACTTCAACTATTCGATTCGTATTAAATAAACAATACTTCAGAGTTGAATAGAAGTATCCAAATAACATGCCTTATTTTTAAATAATCCATATTTGTAGCAATGAAAGACTCTTGTTCCTCCCCGATATGATAAATTACAAATATCTATGATCTGCCTTCTCTATAAAGGACCCGAAATACCTTGCTTACGTATCATTGAAAAGTGCATTAACATAAATACGGCAGTAAGAAGAGGCAATACAAAAGTATGTAAACTATAAAAACGAGTCAAAGTGGATTGGCCCACACTAGCACTTCCACGTAATAATTCTACCAAAGGCGATCCTATTATAGGAATAGCTTCAGGCACGCCTGTTACAATTTTTACTGCCCAATAGCCGATTTGGTCCCGAGGTAAGGAATAACCAGTTACTCCAAAAGATGCGGTCAATACAGCCAGAACCACCCCTGTAACCCAAGTTAATTCGCGGGGTTTTTTAAACCCACCCGTAAGATACACACGAAATACGTGCAAGATCATCATTAGAACCATCATACTTGCTGACCATCGATGAACTGATCGAATTAACCAACCAAAGTTGGCCTCAGTCATTATGTATTGAACAGAGGAAAAAGCTTCTGTAACAGTTGGACGATAGTAAAAGGTCATAGCAAAACCCGTAGCTACTTGTACTAAAAAACAAGTAAGTGTAATTCCCCCTAGACAATAAAATATGTTGACATGAGGAGGAACATATTTACTAGTTATATCATCTGCAATCGCTTGAATCTCGAGACGTTCCTCGAACCAATCATATACTTTATTGAGATAGGTAACCCAAGAAAGACTCCCCCTCTGAGAGCCGTATATGAGAATTTCATCTCGTACGGCTCAAGCCGAAACACACAAATACTAGTTTCAACGGATATGGAATAGAGAGTTTAAAACTTCTTGTGGCTTAGCCGCTTGACTCGATTTGACCAAAAGATACGAAGTAAGAAGAATCCGGAATCTCTTCTTTGTGATGATAATGCCAAGAAATACAATCTCAAGTTGGCTCATCCATCTTTCTTTATGTTAATCCTGACAGGCCTCTTGAATCTTCTCTTCCCTATCTTTTTTTTTGATAGGAATTTCTCTTGTTGAGACCCTATGAATCAATTGAAACCTCAGATTCATACTAAAACCACGATGATTTAAGAAAACCAAAGCTAAACTCAAAGGTTTTCTGAGTAAAAACCATTTGATCATCACTTCTTTAATGAATGTAATAACTCAACAAAATCTAGAGAAAGAGATTTCTTTCGGTCAAAAGAAGTATGAAGGAAAAAATTGTTTGATTTATAAAAGACCTATTTCCATTTTTTTAATCCGGTTGCGAGGTCTGAATAATAGGTATGAATCATAGTTCAAATATTTCTTTTCTTGATCTATTCTATATAGTCCGTGCTCCAGAGACTAGAATAAATATCTGACGAGGTAGAATCATCTTGATAGAGATGACAGGTCCATTCTCTGTATTATCAATAGGATCAATTATAACAAGTCACACGCTCATATTCCGGAAATGAAATATCGAAACAAATAAATTTCACGATCGAACTACCAGAATGGTCTATAAATCCAAATCTTAGGTAATCTTAAGTTGAAGTATTAAGTATTTTAAGCATTAAGTAAGTATAAGTAAAATAATCTTTTTTGATTGAAAAACTAAGACTTCATAGTTTTTATGAACTAATTAATTGAAATTCCATCCAGTAAAACAGATGAATTATAAATTTCTAAAATAATAGATAGAAATATTGCAAATAGAGCCATTGCAACTCCCATAAGTGGTGTAGTCCCCCACCCTGGAGCTACTTTTCCATATTCCGAATTCAATGGTTTCAATAAACTCCCTACGCCAGTTCGTCTTGGCCCAGATCTAGAACTACTCTCAACGGTTTTTGTAGCCATAAATCCTCTTTTATCATGGGTTGAAATCTGTTGACTTTGTATACCATTCCGTTGTAGTTGTAAATAAACGACATTATCGTGATCCTTTGTGATCTTGAAATTATCGAAAAAATGGAAACAGCAACCCTAGTCGCCATCTCCATATCCGGTTTACTTGTAAGCTTTACTGGGTATGCCTTATATACCGCTTTTGGGCAACCCTCTCAAAAATTAAGAGATCCCTTCGAAGAACATGGGGACTAGTTGAAGTAATGAGCCCCCAATATTAATATAGGGGCTCATTACTTCAATGGAAAAAATGAAAAATCATTTCATTTTTTTAGTTGGAACTTTAGGTGGTTCTCGAAAAAAGATAGCGAAAAAAATTATCCCTAAAGTCGAAACTAAGAGGAATGTATAAACCAATGCTTCCATAGATTCGATCGTGGTTTACAATTATAGCTTCCACACCTATTCGTTTTGGATCATTTACTAAATAAATTCTAAATTGAGATTTAGAATTTACTAACAATTTACTATTACTAACTATTACTATCTATATAGTATGTATATATATACTATAATATAGATATAGTCATATCTTATTACTATTAGATTAGATTCTACTATTAGATTAGATTCTATTTCTTCTATATTTATATTCTTCTATATTTATATTCTATTATTTTCTATTATTCTTATTCTATTTCTAATTTTTCTATATTATTCTAATAGTCTAATAGAATATATTATTCTATTCTATTTATACATTTATACATAAAAATAATAAAAATATAGAAAGAAAATAGAAAAGAAATATATATTTCTATATTAGAATTAGATTAGTATATTAGATTAATAATTCGATTAATATCTTAGGAAATATTTAATATGAAATAGAGAATAGATTCAATTCATATAGAAAATAGAATATAGAAAATAGAAATTCTAGCTTAATTCTAGAAATTAACAAATTCGAAATACTAAAATACTAAAGAAATACTAAATAGCTAAATACTATATATAAATCTAATATAAATCTCAATTTATATATTCTAAATACTAGAATAAAAGAAAATAGAAATATAGGAAAAAGATGGCAAAGGGATTTTGTATCAGACTATTTGTCTCCTTGTAGTTGGATCTCCAAGTTTTTGGAATGCTCCAAATTCCACTTGAGCATCCAAATCTGGATCAATACCGGCAAAAACATCTCTGAACAAGGTTCTGGCGCCGTGCCAAATGTGTCCGAAAAAGAAGAGCAAAGCAAACGTAGCATGCCCAAAAGTGAACCAACCCCTTGGACTGCTACGAAAAACACCATCGGATTTCAAAGTAGCCCGGTCTAATTCAAAGATTTCACCTAATTGGGCACGTCTAGCATATTTTTTCACAGTAGCAGGATCACTATAAATGACTCCATTGAGTTCGCCACCATAGAATTCAACAGTTACCCCTACTTGTTCAACACTATACTTGGATTCTGCTCTTCTAAAAGGAACATCGGCCCTCACAATTCCGTCTCCATCTACCAAAACTACCGGAAATGTTTCAAAAAAGGTAGGCATACGACGTACAAAGAGTTCGCGCCCTTCTTTATCTCTAAATATGGGGTGCCCTAACCACCCAACAGCTATTCCATCCCCATTATCCATTGAGCCTGCTCTGAATAATCCCCCTTTCGCCGGATTATTACCAATGTAATCGTAAAAAGCTAATTTTTCGGGAATTTTAGACCAAGCTTCCGATAAGCTCAGATTTTCGGCTAGTCCGGCCCCAACCCTTCGATATATTTCTTGCTGGAAGTATCCCTGATCCCACTGATAACGGGTGGGGCCAAATAATTCGATTGGGGTAGTTGCTGAACCATACCACATAGTTCCAGCAACAACGAAAGCTGCAAAAAAAACAGCAGCAATACTACTGGAAAGCACAGTTTCAATATTACCCATGCGTAATCCTTTGTATAGACGTTGAGGCGGACGGACACTAAGATGGAATAGGCCCGCTAATATGCCCAATGTACCTGCTGCAATATGATGAGAAGCTATTCCCCCCGGAACAAAAGGATCAAAACCTTCCGCACCCCACGCTGGATTTACAGATTGTACTTTTCCAGTTAGTCCATAAGGATCAGACACCCATATTCCAGGACCATATAAGCCTGTTACATGAAATGCACCAAAGCCAAAGCAAGCGACTCCTGAGAGAAATAGATGAATTCCAAAGATCTTGGGCAAATCCAAAGAAGGTTTTCCCGTACGTTCATCACAGAATATTTCTAGGTCCCAATATACCCAATGCCAGATAGCTGCCAAGAAGCACAAGCCAGAAAACAAGATATGTGCCCCTGCCACACCTTCATAACTCCAAATGCCCGGATTCGTTATAGTTCCTCCCGAGATATTCCAACCCCCCCACGAATTGGTTATTCCTAAACGAGTCATGAAGGGTATAACGAACATGCCTTGTCTCCACATCGGATCAAGAACAGGGTCAGAGGGATCAAAAACCGCTAATTCATATAGAGCCATCGAGCCGGCCCAACCAGAAACTAGAGCTGTATGCATTATATGGACAGAAAGTAATCGACCGGGATCATTCAATACAACAGTATGAACACGATACCAAGGCAAACCCATGTAAATACCCCTTTCTGAAAAAGAAATAGACATTATGTAACTTTATCGCATTGGAAAAGACTAGACCGTGTATTTCACCTGTTCGGTAGATTTTGTATAGGAAAGGATTGATATTTCTTGTTATTCCCTTCTTTTCTTTTTAATGAAATAGAATAGAAAGAATTTGAAATAGAAAGAGAAGGAAACAATTTTCTTTATTTCTATTTATAAGAACAAAGAGAAACAGATCTTATTCTATACCCGATAAGTACCAATACGCAATGGGAGGTTTTTGAGGGAAAAATAATGCATAGATACTTTTTTATAATTCGAAATCATTCGAACAATCGGCTAATCCGATCGATCCCGTTCGTTATAATTTTTCTTTCTTCATTCTGTCTTCCTCTATGAACCTTTCAGTCCTATCTATACTATCTATATAAGAATATTAAGTATTAAGTTCTATTTTATTTTTTATAGAATATATATTATTTTATAGAATATAATAGAATATAGAAATAGAATATATAGAATATCTAAGATAGAAAATAGAAGATATAAAAGAAGATATAAAAAGAAAAGAAATATATATAGAATATCAAAATAGAAAAGAAAGAGAAAAAATGATGAAGACAATAAAACAAACCATTGTTACGTTTCCATATTAAAGTAAAGTATAGTACTTCATTTTTTTCTTTATCTTAATGCCCATTGGTGTTCCAAAAGTACCTTTTCGGAGTCCTGGAGAGGAAGATGCAGCTTGGGTTGACGTATAGTGCGACTTGTCAGACATATTGGTCATATGGTATTTCCCCGTTATCTCCCCCGATCGAGTATTCTCTGTTTCGCCCAATCCAATAAAGATATATTCAATATTGTATTGATTGAATCATCAATAATTCGGAGCGTGAAGCACAATAATTCCTATTGGGGATCAATATTATCAATTCAAATAATTGATGGTTTACTTGGACTGATAAAATAAAGTATCCAGGCTCCGTTCAGAGAATACCAAATTGGTAATGGTAAGAGTAAAAGTAAGTAAAAGTAATATAATGGGAGTGTAAATGTAGTAATATAAATAAGAAATATTAAATAAAGAATATAAAAATAAAAGAGAAATTTAATTAAATTCTTAATAAATTCTGAACTTCATTAGTAATTAAATAGAATATAATAGAACTTACTATAAATAGAACTATAATAGAATCTTATAATATAATCTATTATGTAGAATAGATGATGATTACACGATTACCGCTTTTATCATAGACTATTCTTAGACTTACTATAGGGATTATATAAAACTGCCTACCAATGGAGTAGTATGATGAATACATCGAATATTTTGGGGAAAGGTATCAAACAATTGAAAAAAAAAGAAGTGGTACTGGAATCATTTGACCTATATGCGCAAATGGAATTCGGGAAAATCTTCCCCCGGAGTAGAACAAGAACCTAAAAGAATTGAAAGGGCCCATTCAGGAACAAGAAAATTACATCGTTATTTGAATTTCGATGAAACAATACATCAATGAGAAGTTAGTTCAATAAGTTCATAAAATTCTTTTTTCTTTTTTACATGAGTTTTGCCCTCCTTCCCATTCTAGAATGTAAAAAAGGAAAAAGAAATAGGACTGGAATCGACACATTGATTCTTTTTTTCGCAATTCTTTCGAACCGTATGCATCCAAAGGTGCACGTACGGTTCCTCAGGGATACAATTTTGCCCTAATCAACCGACTTCATCGAGAAAGATTACTTTTTTTAGGCCAAGAGGTTGATAGTGAGATCTCGAATCAACTTGTTGGTCTCATGGTATATCTCAGCATAGAAGATGATACTAGGGATCTTTATTTGTTTATAAATTCTCCAGGCGGATGGGTAATACCAGGAATAGCCATTTATGATACTATGCAATTTGTGTCACCGGATGTACATACAATATGTATGGGATTAGCCGCTTCAATGGGATCTTTCATTCTGGTCGGAGGAGAAATTACCAAACGTCTAGCATTCCCTCACGCTTGGCGCCAATGAGTTTTTTTCTTTGAGAAAAAAAAAGAATACTATGCCTTCGCTGTATCGAATATGAATCAAATAAAGAATAAGTAATAATAGCATGGCACTTCGAGTTCGATATGAACAAACCATTATTGTTTTTTTTCTAACATGAGATTTTGTATCGAGATAGTAGTATGAAAGAAGAGTTATTCCCAATTTGATTTATGTGTCAAGCAAGAGTCAATTTCAGCGTCACAAACCATTATTCTTCCACACCAGAAGTATCTTTCTTCTTTTTATGTTATGAGAGAAAGAGTCAAAAAAATGGAAAAAATCATTTTCTCCTTCTTGGATCGTATCAAAAAGAAACTTTGGGATTGCTAAACAAACCACAGACGAGATAAATATATAAAGCAACAGAACCATCATAGTATCTTTTTTACTACTACGAAAGGAAGGGTGGTAAATGGATCATTTAACGATTTGGATCGGATGAGTTCTATTTCTTCTTTTTGATAGAATCAATTCTATCGAAAAAAGAAATTCCATTGCAGAGCCGTATGCAATGTACAAAAGATGCCCGTACGGTTGTTTAATTCTTTTTATTGTTATTTTGATTCCCCCTTACTTTAACCCAATCGTGCGATATATAGATAGAAGAACCGTTCATGATGTTATATCAATATCATCAGGGTTATGATTCACCAACCTGCTAGTTCTTTTTACGAGGCACAAGCAGGGGAATTTATCCTGGAAGCAGAAGAACTATTGAAACTTCGCGAAACTCTCACAAAAGTTTATGTACAAAGAACGGGCAACCCCTTATGGGTTATATCCGAAGATATGGAAAGGGATGTTTTTATGTCAGCAACAGAAGCCCAAGCTCATGGCATCGTTGATCTTGTAGCGGTCGAAAATTAAAATACTGGGGATTCCGTATAAATATACGAATTCCGTTTCAAAATTTGAAATTTCCGTGTGAATAGAAATCATTCATAATCATCAACCATCAGGTTAAGATCGATCTAAACCAACCCGCTCTATTCTATCTAGAATGAGATTCTATAGACATGCCATGCCAACCATTAAACAACTTATTAGAAACGCAAGACAGCCAATAAGAAATGTCACGAAATCTCCCGCTCTTCGAGGATGTCCTCAGCGTCGAGGAACATGTACTAGGGTGTATGTGCGACTCGTTCAGTTCAGATCATGAGTTTGAAGAAATGCAAAAATCTTTTCCAGTATCAACGACCACTACCGATGAATTAGGATAGATAGAGTGGAAGACGACTATCTAATTGACTATTATATAAATAGAGAAGATCTATCATCTACCTAATTATGTTATGAATTTATGGTTTCTATTGGTGCAAATCCAATCACTCCATTTGAGATGAGAAGGAATTCTCCATTGGTAACAAATAGTTATCCATTAAGCGGAGGAAAAAGGTTATGCTCCTATTCCTATTCTTGAAAAAACGGACTAACAGGGTCAGCTACCTAGCCAACTTTCAGAATTAAATGCCGTCACTGTATGGATAGCTTTTTTGTGAAAAGGACTATTACTTTCTAATTAGAATTGAAAAAAGAATTCTAATTGAAAAATGGATGGGTAGAGCCAAAGAGTGTGAACTATACAAGTTCACAATAAAATTCGATGAAATGAAAGAAGAGGCTCCGGTGTATAGAGAGGACCTCACCGTTTCAGAAGTTGCCATAGAAACGAGGGAACCCACTATTCTTTTTTATTTAGTAGCAGTCGAATTTATTATTTCCAGGCGAGATACTTTGAAGAAAGAAAAAATCGTGGTCGGGAAGGTCATAGTCGCAAAAGCCATTGGAATTTATATTTTATATATCGGAAGAATCCGTTTTGTTATTAATCGACCGGAGGAAAAGGATGACTGAAAGAAGAGAAATCAATTAGTTATTCAAGAAAGTTTCATTTGATTCAATGACCAGAGTTAAACGAGGATATACAGCTCGAAGACGTCGAAAAAAGATTCGTTTATTTGCATCAACCTTTATAGGGGCTCATTCAAGACTTACTCGAACGACTACTCAACAAAGAATGAGAGCTTTGGTTTCCTCTCATCGAGATAGGAGCAGGAAAAAGAGAGATTTTCGTCGTTTGTGGATCACTCGGATAAATGCGGTAACTCGTGAGGATAGAATATTCTATAGTTATAGCCTATTCATCCACAATCTGTACAAGAGACGATTGCTTCTGAATCGTAAAATACTTGCGCAAATAGCCCTATCAAATAAGAATTGTTTTGATATCATTTCAAATAAAATCATCAATCAAAAATCAAATACAAATCAAATAAAGGAATAAAAGAATCTTAATAGAATCTATTATACAGGAAACAAGAATGATTGAAATGAAACAGGATTTCCCGGAGAATGGACTCCGGGAAGATAGAAGAAAAAGAAATTAAGATTTGAGTAGTAGGAATAAACGAACATCTTTCAAGAAAAAAAGATTTCTTCCCCATTTTTCCTTTTTTAGAATACAAGAATCAAATCTGGATTCTATTTTTTTTTCGAGCAAAACATTAATATGAGCTTGATTTCCTATTGGAGTTTTGAGGAGTATCTCTATTTATTTTTGGTTCTAGGACCAGTAGTTCTAGGGATCGACTCCACTCTCTCCAATTGTTTTTCATTATTACGAAAAGGTAACGAAGATAAAATACGAGCTTGTTTTATAGCAATAGTAATTAATCGTTGTTGTTTCAAGGTCAACCTATTCGTCCGTCTAGATAAGATTTTTCCTTGTTCACTAATAAATCGACTAATTAAACTCATGTTTCTATAATCGATTCGATCCCCCGATCCAATTGGGGGTAAACGCCTACGAAAAGATCGCTTGGATTTACGAAAAGGTTGTTTGGATTTATCCATGGTTTGCTTATTCCTTGTTTGTTTATTCCTTATATATATAAATATATAAAAGGATCTAGAAAATAGAATTCTATTCTTTTTTCTTATTCATTTAAGATTCGACCAAAATAGGATTTGGTTTGTATTATATATGTTAATGTTAAGATGTAAAGTTCTTACTCTTCCCGCTACTTGGAAAAATCACACACGCATTCCGTTCCATCTATTTCTTTATTTCCCCATGAATCGTATACTTTTGACAATAGCGACAAAATTTTCTAAATTCTAATCGATTGGGTGTATTGTGTCGATTCTTTTGAGTAATATATCTAGAAATGCCCGGCGATTCTTTATTGACACCCTTTCGAACACAACAGGTACATTCCAAAATCACTATAATTCTGATATCTTTACCCTTGGCCATGAACCTCCTTTTCATTTTGGATCGACTTCACTTTAGAACTCTCTTCATTTTCTTTTTGACCCAAACCAAATAAAAAGAAAATAAAAAAAAAAGAATCTATATTCTATATCTATATTAATAAAAGTTACTAACTAGAAATAAAATTCGTAAATCTTTTCTTTTTCGAATTATTAGAATTCGAATGACTTCGAAGTACTATAATAGAAAATATAATCACTATTAATTACTATAACTATAAAGAAAGAGAGTCATATTCATTAATAGAAGAATATTAAGAATATCGTAATAATTAATTAATACAATTTTTTCTAACTATGAATTATTCCTATCCTAATCTCAGTATTTTCTTCTTTCTATATTATTAGAATTTCGTGTAACCGACCCTAAACGACTGGATCCACATTTCCATTTCTTTTCCCCCAAATTCTATCGTAGATTCACTGTATTTTGACTGAAGTTCGATACACTCTTTCTTTTTTTTTAGGATAGGAAAGAAAAAGGGAGCGAATTTGGAGACATGTTACGTAGAATTGTATCTCAAATATTCTTCATTTCTTCACACTTCATTTCTTCACAGATCAATACAAGAATTCAATCAGGATTAAAACAGGATTAAAAAAAAGGGAATGACAAGGCATCCGGAAATAAACGATTAATTTCTATCAATAGACCTGCTAAAGACCCAAACCATAGAGTGGTTAGCACAGGTGCCGTTGAGAGATATGTTTTGATATCTCGCATTGAAAATCCTCCTTCTTCTTTTCTTTTTTTTCTTATTTATTTGAATTATTTATTTGTATTGTATATTGTAATACATATATAGTTCTAGTTCGATATTCTAATACATAGATCATAGATAACCCGATCTTTTAGTTCAAGATCATTTGTTTTTGCTTGAAATGAAATTAGAATTAGGAATTACTAACTAAAATGCATATGTACAACGACCCAGCAGATTAAATCTTGCCGCCCCCCTAAAAAAGATGACAAGAACATTCTCTACCTATAAGAGCAAAAAAGAAGGATGTGTGGAAAACAAGACATGTATTTTATACAATGACACTGTACAACAATTTTTAAAAGGGATGTAGCGCAGTTTGGTAGCGCGTTTGTTTTGGGTACAAAATGTCACGGGTTCAAATCCTGTCATCCCTACCTATTCTTTCTCCTATGGACAGTTACGAGGGATTCATTGAGTAAGATCGGGAATTTTTGGACATAATCTTTCATTTGTACATACTATATGTACACAAGACTCCTCCGGGGTAAAAAAATACTTTTCTTTACAATCGTATCTACTGTTATAGGATATGATATAATAAAGCGCTCTTAGTTCAGTTCGGTAGAACGCGGGTCTCCAAAACCCGATGTCGTAGGTTCAAATCCTACAGAGCGTGATTCCGTTTATTTTATGTCGAATTACAATGAAATAATTTAAATTTAACAAAACAAAGTAGAATTGCAACTGAAATTTGACCTCCTACAAGGAGGAGGTCAATCAAAAAAAGAGATGTTACTCAATCAAAGGTCCAACTGATCACCGCGCCTGTATTGTAAATATGCAGTTACAAATAATCCTGTTAAAGTAATAGGAATTAGACCTAAGACGATTCCAAATAGAAAAACTTCAATCATTTCGATTTGTTTTAGGGAATAAAAAGAGAGGTAAGATCTATCCCTAAATATTAATCTGAATTATCCGTGAATCTCAATGAACAGGAATTGGCAATTGACGCGGGAAGGAACCATAGAATACCTGAAATGAAATATTATGAGAGGCTTTTATTTTTCTTTTTGTAAATTGTTTATTGAATTTCATTCATTTCAAATAAGTCGTATCTTGTTCAAACCAATAAATAGAGCTGGGGTTATAGTTGAAGCAGCCAGTAAAAAACCAAAATAACTAGTTAGAATAGGCATGAAAGAGCTAAATTAGATAT